GCGGTTCAAACAGGCATAGGTCAACTAAATGGTATTCCTGTAGCAATTGGGGTTATGGATTTTCAGTTTATGGGGGGTAGTATGGGATCCGTAGTCGGGGAGAAAATCACCCGCTTGATTGAGTACGCTACCAATCAATTTCTACCTCTTATTATAGTGTGCGCTTCGGGGGGAGCGCGCATGCAAGAAGGGAGTTTGAGCCTAATGCAAATGGCTAAAATATCGTCTGCTTTATATGATTATCAATCAAATAAAAAGTTATTGTATGTATCAATCCTTACATCTCCTACTACTGGTGGGGTAACAGCCAGTTTTGGTATGTTGGGAGATATTATTATTGCCGAACCAAATTCCTACATTGCATTTGCGGGTAAAAGAGTAATTGAACAAACATTGAATAAAACAGTACCCGAAGGTTCACAAGCGGCTGAATATTTATTCCAGAAGGGCTTATTCGACCTAATCGTACCGCGTAATCTTTTGAAAAGTGTTCTGAGTGAGTTATTTAAGCTCCACGCCTTCTTTCCTTTGAATTCGAATTCAATCAAGTAAAGTGCACTAAGTTCCATTTTTTTATTTGTAGCAAACAAGTAGTTAGCTTATCCGAATCAAAGTAACTAAAAAGGGAGTTTTCTTTGGCGACTTAAGATCTAATTGTAGAAAGAATCAAAATCAAAAGTTGCGGATAACTCTTTCTTTATTAAATTCGAAGACAAGAACAAAACACAAAGAAACGAAGAAAAAAATGAATTATCATATGTATCTTTCATGTAGATAGATGAATAAGTTCATTTATTTAGTTCTACATTCCTTGGACTTATTCTATATACTCACTTAGATACTTAATATCTCTAATGAAAAATTTTCAAATTGAATTAATTCATAATAACTACGAATTCATAATAATTACAATTATTAATTATAAATTATAATTAGTATAAATATAAAATATGATATTAAAAAAAATAAGAACAGGTACAAATAATAAACCGAGGTACCCCATTTTATGACAACTTTCCACTTTCCCTCTATTTTTGTGCCTTTAGTAGGCCTAGTATTTCCGGCAATTGCAATGGCTTCTTTATTTCTTCATGTTCAAAAAAACAAGATTGTTTAGATCTGAGGGGGCCCAATCTCATTCGTTTTTTTTTTGAAACTTATACTTGTAGCATAACATAGATATTTATTTCGGAAAAGAAAATATGGTAGAGCATGTGATTTCTGCCGAACATAAAGGAAAAAGCTCTTATGCCTGCAGAAAATGATCTATAGGTAACTCAATTCTAGCCAGTTTCAAATAGATCAGGATCGCTGGATGCCTAAAATGTAAAGTTGGTCGATCTATATGTATATCAATATGTATATTGGGATCATATGAGGGGTATGTTATTATTTTAGATCTAAACAAATTTGATGAATTACCCCTAAAAGTTCCCATTAAACTAGTGCTAGTTCACACCAAACTAGTGCTAGTTAATGAAAGTTCATTCGGAAACAAAAAAAGTAAAGTCAAAATCATTTGGGGTATTCTCTCAATTTCAATAAAATGCAATCGGATGAAGTATGAGTTGGCGATCAGAACATATATGGATAGAACTTATAACGGGGTCTCGAAAACTAAGTAATTTTTGCTGGGCCCTTATCGTTTTTTTAGGTTCATTAGGATTCTTGTTGGTTGGAACTTCCAGTTTTCTTGGTAGAAATTTGATATCTTTTGTTCCGTCTCAGCAAATCATTTTTTTTCCACAGGGGATCGTGATGTCTTTCTACGGGATTGCGGGTCTCTTTATTAGTTCCTATTTGTGGTGCACAATCTCCTGGAATGTAGGTAGTGGTTATGATCGATTTGATAGAAAGGAAGGAATAGTGTGTATTTTTCGTTGGGGATTTCCTGGAAAAAATCGTCGCATATTCCTGCGATTCCTTATAAAAGATATTCAATCCGTTCGAATAGAAGTTAAAGAGGGTATTTTTGCTCGTCCTGTCCTTTATATGGATATCAGAGGCCGGGGGGCTGTTCCCTTGACTCGTACTGATGAGAATTTGACTCCACGAGAAATTGAACAAAAAGCCGCGGAATTGGCCTATTTCTTGCGCGTACCAATTGAAGTATTTTGATTTTGAGAAAGAAAAGGAACTGGGCTGAAGAACGAATGCTTTCTCAGCAGGAGGGAAAAAACGCAAGAATCCTGTTTTTTCTATAACTAAGTTTAGGATAAACAGATGCAGATAAACCATATCTTGTAAATTCTTTTTTTTCAATCGACCTTTTTATCCTTTCATTTGTGTTCTTTACTACTCAATAAATGGGTTTTCTTAATAATGATAACTGGCCTGTTTCTGTCTTGTTTTGCCGCTCATTTTTTTGACCATCACAATATCTTTCTCTCAATTAGTCTATTCTTGACTATGGGGAATCGTTGGAATTTTTTTTTGAAATATTGGATATTTTCATAGAATAAGGGGTTCTTTCGGCTATTCACCGAAAGGAGACACTTGTTTGGAATTTGATGAATTGAGATATCTGGAAACACTTGTATTATTTCTTTAGTCAAATTCGAAGTGGAGTCTTAGTCTATTTCTGTATTCTTTCTAGATTCAAAACAAAATCATAAATAAAATAGATTCATAGGTTTGATACCTTGTCTACAACTCATGTTTCAAAGAAAGGTTCGATTATATAAAGTCGACAAATGGAGTGGGTTAATTAAAAATTAACAGGCAAAAAATGGCAAAAAAGAAAGCTTTCACTCCTCTTTTGTATCTTGCATCTATAGTATTTCTGCCCTGGTGGATTTCTCTCTCATTTACTAAAAGTATGGAATCTTGGGTTATTAATTGGGCGGATATCGGCCAATCTGAAATGTTTTTGAATGATATTCAAGAAAAAAGTATTCTAGAAAAGTTCATAGAATTAGACGAAATCCTCTTCTTGGAAGAAATGATCAAGGAATATTCGGAGACATATCTACAAAAGTTTCTTATAGGAATCCACAAAGAAACGATCCAATTAATCAAGATACACAACGAGGATCGTATCCATACAATTTTACACTTCTCGACAAATATAATCTGTTTTGTTATTCTAAGTGGTTATTCGATTTTAGGTAATGAAGAACTTGTTATTCTTAACTCTTGGGCTCAGGAATTCCTATATAACTTAAGTGATACAGTAAAAGCCTTTTCGATTCTTTTATTAACTGATTTATGTATCGGATTTCATTCACCCCACGGCTGGGAACTAATGATTGGTTCTGTGTACAAAGATTTTGGATTTGGTCATAATGATCAAATTATATCTGGTCTTGTTTCCACTTTTCCGGTTATTCTCGATACTATTTTGAAATATTGGATTTTTCGTTATTTAAATCGTGTATCTCCATCACTTGTAGTTATTTATCATTCAATGAATGATTGATAAATCATCCACCAATATTAATCCAATTAGAACGTTTCTTACTTTGTAGTTCTACATAAGTATTAAAAACATTCTATTCGGGCGGTTTTCAGACTATTTTTATACTTATACTATAGTATTCCAGTAAAATGATTCCAATAAAGAGCAGAATCGTGGATAGGAAACTATACTAGCGACCTACCCAATTTATTGTAGAAATTTTCAGACCAATGATTAGACCATGCAAACTAGAAATACTTTTTCTTGGATAAAGGAACATATTACTCAATCTATTTCCGTATCGCTCATGATATATATCATAACTCGGGCACCCGTTTCAAGTGCATATCCCATTTTTGCACAGCAGGGTTATGAAAATCCACGAGAAGCGACTGGGCGTATTGTATGTGCCAATTGTCATTTAGCTAATAAGCCCGTGGATATTGAGGTTCCACAAACAGTACTTCCTGATACTGTATTTGAAGCAGTTGTTCGAATTGCTTATGATAAGCAAGTGAAACAAGTCCTTGCTAATGGTAAGAAAGGGGGTTTGAATGTGGGGGCTGTTCTTATTTTACCGGAGGGGTTTGAATTAGCTCCTTCCGATCGTATTTCTCCCGAGATGAAAGAAAAGATAGGAAATTTGTCTTTTCAGAGCTATCGCCCTAATAAAAAAAATATTCTTGTAATAGGGCCTGTCCCCGGCCAGAAATATAGTGAAATCACCTTTCCTATTCTTTCCCCCGACCCCGCTACTAAGAAAGATGTTCACTTCTTAAAATATCCTATATATGTAGGAGGAAATAGGGGAAGGGGTCAGATTTATCCCGACGGAAGCAAGAGTAACAATACAGTTTATAATGCTACAGGGGCGGGCATAGTAAGTAAAATCATACGAAAAGAAAAAGGGGGATATGAAATAATCATAACAGATCCATCGGATGGACGTCAAGTGGTTGATATTATCCCTCCAGGACCAGAAGTTCTTGTTTCAGAGGGTGAATCCATCAAATTTGATCAACCATTAACGAGTAATCCTAATGTGGGTGGATTTGGTCAGGGAGATGCCGAAATAGTACTTCAAGATCCATTACGTGTCCAAGGCCTTTTGGTCTTCTTGGCATCTGTTATTTTGGCACAAATATTTTTAGTTCTTAAAAAGAAACAATTCGAGAAGGTTCAATTAGCCGAAATGAATTTCTAGACTCGCGGATTTATCGACATCAGGTTCGTAAAAAGAACAAAATTTTTGTTGTCAATTCTATATGATCAAAAAAAATAAATTATGAAAAACCTTTTATTTACTTGCTCTTTTTCTACGAACTTCGGGGACTCCCTTGTAGCGCACTCTTAGTCATAACGCATTCTTAGTCATAATAGGTAGGTTTTTGTTTGAAGAAGACTATTTTATTTGACTTTATGGCTTTACCACCCTTTTCTTTGTTCAAATTGAATTGACAGGACTGTGTTACTATTGCCAGATTTCAATGCCATAAAATTGGCATAGAGATTAGCATAAATAAGCGGGTAATCGAACGAACTAGCGAACTAGAAGTGTGGGAAAATTCTAGGAGGCATTATTTGTTTTGTCTTCCTAGTCTTT